CAGCGAAATAAGGATACTACTAATAAAAATATTACAAATCCTGATAAAACAGACGAAGTGGCTTTGATACGCTATTCGCAACAATCGGATTTTCGTCGAGACATAATCAAAGGTTCTATGCGAACACAAAGACGTAAAATAGTTATTTGGGAACTCTTTCAAGCAAATGCGCATTCTCCTCTCTTTTTGAACAAAATATACAAACCAAACCTTCTGTCTTTTGATGCTTCCGGGCTAATGAAAGTCATTTTTCAAAACTGGATGAGAGAGAGAGCAGAACAAAAAAGTTCAGATTATATAGAAGAAAAGAAAGGAGAAGAAAAAAAAAAAGAGAAGGACAAAAACGAAGAGAACAAAAGAAAGGAAAAAGTACGAATAGAAATAGCGGAAGCCTGGGATACCATCCCCTTGGCACAAATAATAAGAGGTTTAATGTTAATAACTCAATCGAATCTTAGAAAATATATTCTCTTACCTTCATTAATAATAGCTAAAAATATTGTCCGTATAATGCTTTTTCAATCTCCTGAATGGTCTGAGGATTTCAAGGAATGGAATAGAGAAATACATATTAAATGCACCTATAATGGTGTTCAATTATCAGAAAGAGAATTTCCAAAAAATTGGTTATTAGATGGCATTCAGATAAAAATACTATTTCCTTTCTGTCTAAAACCTTGGCACGGATCTAAGCTAAGGTCTTCTTATATGGATCAAATGAGAAAAAAAGGCCAAAAGGATGATTTTTGTTTTTTAACAGTTTGGGGAATGGAAACTGAACTTCCTTTTGGTTCTCCCAGAAAACAGTCTTTCTTTTTTGGACCTATTTTTAAGAAACTAAAAAAAATAATTGGAAACTTAAAAAAAAAATACTTTCTAATTCTACAAGTTTTAAAAGAAAGAACAAGATTTTTTCTAACTATCTCAAAAAAAACAAACAAATGGTTTACCAAAAGTATTCTATTTTTAAAAATAATAATAAAAGAAATTGCAAAAATAAAAAAATTTTTATTTAGTAGATTGAAAGAAGTAGATCAATCAAGCGAAACTAAAAAAGAAAAAGATTCTATAACGCGTAATCAAATAATTCATGAATCCGTGAATCAAATTAGATCTACAAGTTGGACAAATTATTTACTGACAGAAAAAAAAATGAAGGATTTAACTGATAGAACAAGTACGATTAGAAAAAAAATAGAAAAAATTACAAAAGAAAAAAAAAAAGTGGCTCCAGGAATAAATGTTAATCCTAATACTAATAAAAGTAGTTCGAATACTGAAAGATTCAAATTACCAAAAACTATTTGGCAAATAGTAAAAAGGCGCAGCGCTCGATTAATTCGTAAATTTCATTTTTTTATAAAATTTTTTATTGAAAAGATATACATAGATATACTTCTATCTATGATTCATATTCCCAGAATGCATACAAAACTTTTTGTTGAATCAACAAAAACTCTTATTGATAAACCCATTTTAAATATTGAAAAAAATCACGAAAAGAGTAATAAAACTAATGAAAGGAAAATTGACTTTATTTCAACTATACAAAAATACTTTTTCTATAATAATTCACAGAAGGTTGATAGAGTATCCTCCTTCTCACAAGCATATGTATTTTACAAATTATCACAAACCCAAGCTCTTAACTTAAACAAGTTAAGATCTATTCTTGAATATCACGCAATACCCCTTTTTCTGAAAACTTCAATAAAAACTTATTTTGGAAGACAAGGAATAATTGATTCTGAATTCAAAACTAAGAAACTTCGGAACTCAAAAAAAAATCAATGGAAAAGCTGGTTAATAGGTCATTATCAATACGATTTATCTCAGATTAGGTGGTCTAAATTAATAGCACAAAAGTGGCGAAATAGTACCAACCAATGTCGTACAATTCAAGATAAAAATTTAAAGAAAGAAGATTCATATGAAAAAGAACAATTAAGTTATTATAAAAAACAAATCAATTACAAAGTATATTTATTACCAAATCCGAAAGATAATTTTCAAAAATACTATATATATAATCTTTTATCTTATCGATCTATTAATTATAATTATGAAAAGAAGGAGGACCCATCCATTTATAGATCACTATTCCAAGTAAATAAGACTCAAAAAAATTCTTATAATTACAACACACAGAAAAGAAAAACATTTGATAAATTAGCTTCTATTCCTATTAATAATTTTATTTATTTTCTAGGCAAAAGTCATATTATATATATGGAAAAAAATACGGATCGAAAATTTTTTGATTGGAAAATCATCAATTTTTGTCTTAGAAAAAAAATAGATATTGAAGCCTGGGTCAAGGTCGATACCAATATGAATCAAAATACAAAGACTGAAGCTACTAATTCTAATTATCAAATAATTGATAAAATTGATAAAAAAAATCTTTTTTATCTTCTGGTTCATCAAGATAAAGAAAGCAATTCCTCCAATAAAAAAAAAAAATGGGATTGGATGGGAATGAATGTAGAAATACTAAGTCATCCTATATCAAATCTGGATCTTTGGTTCTTCCCAGAATTTTTACTACTTTATAATGCATATAAAATGAAACCCTGGTTTATACCAAGCAACTTCCTTTTTTTTAATTTTAATATTAATAATATAAATGAAAATCTTAGTGAAACTCAAAATATCAATAGAAAGCCAAAAGTAATTATATCGTCGAACGAAATAAAAAATCAAAAAGAAAAAGAATCTAAAAACCAAAGAGAGCTTAGATCAAAGGTACAAAACCAAGAAAATCTTGTATCTGTTCTCTTAAATCAAGAAAATGAGATTGAAGAAATTTATTCAGAATCAGACATGAAAAAACTACAAAAGAAAAAACAATACAAGAACAATACGGAAGCAGAACTAGATTTCTTCCTGAAAAGATATTTACTTTTTCAATTGAGATGGGAGGGTGCTTTGAATCAAAGAATGATCAATAATATCAAAATATATTGTCTCCTGCTTAGAATGAAAAATCCAAAAAAAATAACTCTATCCTCTATTCAAAGGAGAGAAATGAATCTTGATATAATGCTGATTAATAAGAATTTAACTTTTACAGAATTGAGGAAACGGGGAATATTGATTATCGAACCTTTTCGTCTGTCTGTAAAAAAATCAGGACAGTTTATTATGCATCAAACCATAAATATTTCATTAATTCATAAAAGTAGGTATTGTACTAATCAAAGATACCGAGAGCAAAGATATACCGATAAGGAAGATTTTGATGAATCTATTCAAAGCCATCTACCTGGAAATAATTATTCTGATTTTATTTTTCCTGAAAATATTTTATCGTCTAGACGTCGTAGAGAATTAAGAATTATAATTTGTTTCCATTCAAAAAATAGACAAGGTATGGATCAAAATATACCATTTTGTAATGGGAATCATTTTCGAAGTTGTAGTCCATTTTTGAATGAAAATAAAGATATTGATAGACATCAATTAATTAAATTAAAATTCTTTCTTTGGCCCAATTATCGATTAGAAGATTTAGCATGTATGAATCGATATTGGTTTGATACAAATAATAGCAGTCGTTTCAGTCTGTTAAGGATACATATGTACCCACAACTGAAAATCGGTAAATGATACTTTATGTCCTATATCAGATCTGATATATGAAAGCAAACAAATGAACATCTAACTTGTCTTACATTTTAGTCTAATATATGATACTAATTTAATGTAATGAGGTATCCATTATTTTTTTGTTTTTTTTTTCCGAAAAGCGCGCATCAATCTTCTTAACTGCTTAATTTTAAGATTTAAACTATTCTATTTTGAAAATGCAAAATATACTATTCTTTTGTATGCCTATCCGAATCCAATTTTAATTGGATTGATTTATTTTTAAAAATTAGATATAGAATTCCATAAAAATTGAAAATTGGTTTATTGTGTATACCAAATTAAACTAACTCACATTATTATTACTGATCGGTAAAATTCATATTTGTAAAAAAAAAAAAAGAATTATTTTATGGTAAAAAATTCATTCATTTCCGTTTTTTCACAAAAAGAAAAAGAGGAAAACCCCGGGTCTGTTGAATTTCAAGTATTCCGCTTTACTAATAAGATACGACGACTTACTTCCCATTTGGAATTGCACAAAAAAGACTATTTATCTCAGAGAGGCTTGCGTAAAATTCTGGGAAAGCGCCAACGCCTGCTAGCTTATTTATCAAAAAAAAATAGAGTACGGTATAAAGAATTAATTGGTCAGTTGAATATTCGAGAGAGAAAAACTCGTTAATTTGAAAAGTTATTTTTATTTTGATGATCCTCTTTTTGTTTTCAGCAATTCATGGAAAAATGAATCAGGAAAAAACCTATGACTCTACCAGCTACAAGAAAGGACCTCATGATAGTCAATATGGGTCCTCACCACCCATCAATGCATGGTGTTCTTCGACTCATCCTTACTCTAGATGGTGAAGATGTTATCGACTGTGAACCAATATTGGGTTATTTACACAGAGGGATGGAAAAAATTGCAGAAAACCGAACAATTATACAATATTTGCCTTATGTAACACGTTGGGATTATTTAGCTACTATGTTTACAGAAGCAATAACTGTAAATGCACCTGAGCAGTTGGGAAATATTCAAGTACCTAAAAGAGCCAGCTATATCAGAGTAATTATGTTGGAGTTGAGTCGTATAGCTTCTCATTTGTTATGGCTTGGACCCTTTATGGCAGATATTGGTGCACAGACCCCTTTCTTCTATATTTTTCGAGAAAGAGAATTAATATATGATCTATTCGAAGCTGCCACCGGTATGCGAATGATGCATAATTATTTTCGTATTGGAGGAATAGCCGCTGATCTACCTCATGGCTGGATAGATAAGTGTTTGGATTTTTGCGATTATTTTTTAAGGGAGGTTGCTGAATATCAAAAGCTTATTACACGAAATCCTATTTTTTTAGAACGAGTTGAGGGGGTAGGTATCGTTAGTGAAGAGGAAGCAATAAATTGGGGTTTATCAGGACCAATGCTACGAGCTTCCGGACTACAATGGGATCTTCGTAAGGTTGATCATTATGAGTGTTATGACGAATTTGACTGGGAAGTCCAATGGCAAAAAGAAGGGGATTCATTAGCTCGTTATTTAGTACGAATTAGTGAAATGACAGAGTCTATAAAAATTATTCAACAAGCTCTGGAAGGAATTCCGGGAGGGCCCTATGAGAATTTAGAAACCCGGCGCTTTGCTGAAGTAAGAAATCCCGAATGGAATGATTTTGACTACCGATTTATTAGTAAAAAACCCTCTCCTACTTTTGAATTGTCCAAGCAAGAACTTTATGTAAGAGTCGAAGCTCCAAAAGGAGAATTGGGGATTTTTATGATAGGAGATCAGAATGTTTTTCCTTGGAGATGGAAAATTCGACCACCGGGTTTTGTCAATTTGCAAATTCTTCCTCAATTAGTTAAAAGAATGAAATTGGCTGATATTATGACGATACTAGGTAGCATAGATATCATTATGGGAGAAGTTGATCGTTGAAATGATAATTAATACAACAGAAGTACAAGCTATCAATTCTTTTTCTAGGTTAGAATTCTTAAAAGAAATCTATGGCATTATATGGATGTTTGTCCCTATTTTAACTACTGTATTAGGAATTACAATAGGTGTACTCGTAATTGTTTGGTTAGAAAGAGAAATATCCGCGGGGATACAACAACGTATTGGCCCTGAATATGCCGGCCCGTTGGGGATTCTTCAAGCTCTAGCAGATGGAACAAAATTGCTTTTCAAAGAGAATCTTCTTCCATCTAGAGGAAATCTGCGTTTATTCAGTATTGGCCCATCCTTAGCAGTCATATCTATTTTGTTAAGTTATTCAATAATTCCTTTTGGCTATCATATTGTTCTAGCCGATCTCAGTATAGGTGTTTTTTTATGGATTGCTATTTCAAGCATTGCTCCTATTGGACTTCTTATGTCAGGATATGGATCAAATAATAAATATTCTTTTTTAGGTGGTCTACGGGCTGCTGCTCAATCAATTAGTTATGAAATACCATTAACTTTATGTGTGTTATCAATATCTCTACGTGTGATTCGTTAAAATATAAACTTTCTCTTGTTTCCCTTTTCGAGGAAAAAGGTTAAATGAATTGAATGCATTTTTTATTCATCAGTTAAGTTGATGAACTAAACCAGATAGTTATATGAGTGAAAAAAAACAGCTTAAAAATTCGCAGTAAAAAAGAAAAAAAGAGTCTCATTGCCTATGTACAAGAGTTAAATGAAAAGTAAACAATAGTCTATACTATTTACCCCAAACTTGATTGATTTGATTAGTCATCATGGCTTGAAGCGGGTTTAAAAGATCAAACTCTATGAAGTTTTTACTATATATTCCCATCCCATAGTTGTATTACTATAACAATAATAGAGAAGTGAGCAAAAAAGAGTGGATGGTTAGGAACACCAAGATACAAAAAGGGTTAGTAATGTAAATTATGCAAATTATCCAACCGGATATTTCGACATCAAGAAATTCGAATGAGGGCTTTAAGTTGGTAGAAACTATTAAGTAGTACTCCCCATGATTTCGATCCAGAGTATGCTCCTATCCCCGATTAAGTAAATAACTATCAAGAACGAAGTAATCTTTTACCCTTTTTTTACGTCTCCCTTTTTATGAGAAAGGAGAATAGGAACAAAAAAATAGGAAAGAATGGAAAATGGAATAAAAAAACAAAGAGAGCTTTTTTCTTTCTTTTCTATGATAGAACTTGAAAGAATTCGAATTCTTGTCTTGATTCATGAACTAATGTCTAATTTTTGTAATCACAAATAAAAGGTTGAAATGTTTATTAATCTATTAATAAAAATTGCTACAAAAAATATTTTATTTAAGGATTAAGTTATTATTCAATAAAAAAGAATAATAAAATTATAAAAAAAAAAGATGAGATCAATTCCAAAGCACGTTTTATTAGAACTATATTCTATAGCAGACAGAATTCCATTGGTCTAATTTGGGAACTTACAATAGATTTTTAGTTTATCTATCGTACAAACATATTAAATAGAAACCAGGCCTTTAGATTTAGCTGTGACCCTTGAGGAGCCGTATGAGATGAAAATCTCATGTACGGTTCTGTAATAGAGATGGTAACAGTGATGTTATCACCGACTATGATTATCTAACAGTTCAAGTACAGTTGATATAGTTGAAGCGCAATCAAAATATGGTTTTTGGGGGTGGAATTTGTGGCGTCAACCTATAGGCTTTTTCGTATTTCTAATTTCTTCACTAGCAGAATGTGAGAGATTACCCTTTGATTTACCAGAAGCAGAAGAAGAATTAGTAGCAGGTTATCAAACCGAATATTCAGGTATAAAATTTGGTTTATTTTACGTTGCTTCGTATTTAAATCTACTAGTTTCTTCATTATTTGTAACAGTTCTTTACTTGGGCGGTTGGAATCTTTCTATTCCGTACATATTCGTTCCTG